TTCACTCCGATAGTATATCATCAAATTAGTCTATGCAAAGGAAATGAATGCATTTCTATACTATTCAGAAAATGCAATAAATTATTAAATCCAATATGAGATTAAGTAAAAAAAGAAAAAGAATAGCTAAAAAATAATATGGATTCTTACGCATCACTGATTCTACTGGATTTTACGGAGCCTATTCATACATGAAATAATCAGGTCTGATCATAGAAAAAATCCTTTTCAAATGAACCAGCCTATCCTCTGTATGGGGCTTGCACGATGGTTGGAACAAAGACACATTTGATTTTGAATTCCAATGTGGCAGATTAAAAATATCTGCAAGGCTGAATTAATAGTTCAAGTCGCACACTCCCATAATCCAATTTCTCTTCGGAGAATTCACTTCAACTATTCTAAAAAAATCAAATTTGATTAATGGAGTTGAAGGAAAATATCCAAATACATGTCTTATTTTTTTGTAATAAGACATATTTCTAGCAATAAAAGATTATTGTTCCTTACCGAAGTTAGATCAATAAATTGATGAAAAATATCTAAAACCTATATCTATATTCTCTATAAAGGACCAGAAATACCCTGCTTACGTATCATTAGGAAGTGCATTAACATAAATACGGCGGTAAGAAGAGGTAATACAAAAGTGTGTAAACTATAAAAACGAGTCAAAGTGGATTGTCCCACACTAGCACTTCCACGTAATAACTCTACCAAAGGCGAGCCTATTACAGGAATAGCGTCTGGTACGCCTGTTACAATTTTTACTGCCCAATAACCAACTTGATCCCAAGGTAAAGAATAACCAGTTACACCAAAGGATGCAGTCAATACACCCAGAACTACACCTGTAACCCAAGTCAATTCTCGAGGTTTTTTAAAACCACCAGTAAGATACACACGAAATACGTGTAGGATCATCATTAGGACCATCATACTTGCCGACCATCGGTGAACTGATCGGATTAACCAACCAAAGTTAGCTTCCGTCATTATATATTGAACAGAAGCAAAAGCCTCAGTAACCGTTGGACGATAGTAAAAAGTCATAGCAAATCCTGTAGCTACTTGTACTAAAAAACAAGTAAGCGTAATTCCTCCTAGACAATAAAAGATGTTGACATGAGGAGGAACATATTTACTAGTTATATCATCTGCAATCGCCTGAATCTCGAGACGTTCTTCGAACCAATCATAAACTTTATTGAGATAGGTAAACCAAAAAAAGGACTCCCCCTCTGAGAACTGTAGATGAGAATTTCATCTCGTACAGCTCAAACAGAAACACCCAAATACCGGTTACAACGGATATGTAAAAAATTGAAAACTTCTTAATACTGCAAAGAAATTTTATATGAAAATACGAAATAATAAAAATCCGAGAACTCTTATTTGAGGTTATAATGTCAAAATATCAAGTTGGCTCATTCGTTTTTAGTTTTAGTATTTGCAGGCCTCCTGAAGATTCTATATTACCTATTTTTTATTTGTTTTTATGTATAATACGTATTTATTTAATTTACTGTTTTTTTTTATAGGAATTCTCTTGTTAAAACCCTATCAGTTGATTGAAACTTCAGATTCATACTAGAACCACGATGATTCAATAAAAACTTCAAAATCAGTCCAAGGATTCTATGAGTAAAAACCGTTGGATCAATATTTATTCAAAATATTTATTCAATGAATAGATAGAATGACTAATCAAATCCTAAAGATTTGTTCTTTTCATCCAATCCAAATAAGCATAAATATAAATAAGAGAGGAGTTTTAAAGAAGAAAAACCTTTTGATTGAGATATCTTTTCTATCTTTTTAACTCTTTCAAAAGTTTTTGGAGTCCGGCCGCGAGATCTGAATATTACATATGAATCATAGTTCTAATACCTTGTGGTTTCTTTCATATATTCCGTGTTCCAGATACTAGACTGAATATCCGACGGGATGAAATCATCTTGGTCAAGATGACAGATTGATTCTCTATACTCTAAAATAGGATTGATTCTAACAAGTCACACACTCATATTCCGGAAATACAGAAACAAAGAAATTACACGGTCGAACTACCAAAATTAAAGATGAATCTAATAATTAAATAATAATTAAAAAAGACAAATCTTAGACCTAAATCCTTCACTTTTTATTCAAAAAGTGAGGACTTTGTGGATCTTATGAATCTATTTCATTGAAACTCCATCTAGTAAAATGGAAGAATTATAAATCTCCAAAAGAATAGATAAGAATACCGCAAATAGAGCCATTGCAACACCCATGAAAGGAGTGGTTCCCCATCCAGGAGCTACTTTACCATATTCGGAATTCAATGGTTTCAAAAAATCCCCTACCACAGTTCGTCTTGGACCAGATGGAAAATTATTCTCAAAAATTTGTGTAGGCATAAATACTTTTTTTTATTCACTAATATCTGTTGACTTTGTATACCATTCCGTTGTAAATAAACGATTTAATCATAGATCCATTATGGTCTTGAAATTATATATTATATAATAATGGAAACAGCAACCCTAGTCGCCATCTCTATATCTGGTTTACTTGTCAGTTTTACTGGGTATGCCTTATATACTGCTTTTGGGCAACCCTCTCAACAACTAAGAGATCCATTCGAGGAGCACGGGGACTAGTTGAAATAAGAAGCCCCCAATCTTGGGGCTTCTTATTTCAATTGAGATAAGAAAATCATTTCACCTTTTTAGTTGGAACTATAGGCGTTTCTCGAAAAAAGATAGCGAAAAAAATGATTCCTAAAGTCGAAACTAAGAGAAATGTATAAACCAATGCTTCCATACAATTCTATTGTGGTTTACAATTATAGCTTCCATATCTGTTTTGTTTAATTAGGAATCCTCTGTCAGATTAAAGAGCAATAGTCAAAGAAAATACGGCAATTCAAATCAAGATTTCCTTATTACTTTATAAAAAAACACAATGTTGTATCAAACTACCTGTTTTTTTGTAGTTGGGTCTCCAAGTTTTTGGAATGCTCCAAATTCTACTTGAGCATCCAAATCTGGGTCAATACCAGCAAAAACATCTCTGAACAAGGTTCTAGCACCATGCCAAATGTGTCCGAAAAAGAAAAGTAGAGCAAATGAAGTATGTCCAAAAGTAAACCAACCCCTTGGGCTGCTACGAAAAACGCCATCAGATTTCAACGTAGCACGATCCAATTCAAAAATTTCACCCAATTGAGCACGTCTAGCATATTTTTTCACAGCAGCAGGATCACTATAACTGATTCCATTGAGTTCACCTCCATAGAACTCAACTGTTACACCTACTTGTTCGACACTATACTTAGATTCTGCCCTTCGAAAAGGAACATCAGCTCTAACAATTCCATCTCCGTCTACCAAAACAACTGGAAATGTTTCAAAAAAAGTAGGCATACGACGTACAAATAGTTCACGCCCTTCTTTATCTCTAAATATAGGGTGTCCTAACCAACCAACAGCTATTCCATCTCCATTATCCATTGAGCCTGCTCTAAATAATCCCCCTTTTGCCGGATTGTTTCCGATATAATCATAAAAGGCTAATTTTTCAGGAATTGTAGACCAAGCTTCTGATAAACTTTGATTTTCGGCTAATCCAGCGCTAACTCTTCGATATATTTCTTGTTGGAAATATCCCTGATCCCATTGGTAACGAGTAGGACCAAACAATTCAATCGGGGTAGTTGCTGACCCATACCACATAGTTCCAGCAACTACAAAAGCTGCAAAAAAGACAGCAGCAATACTACTGGAAAGTACGGTTTCAATGTTACCCATACGTAATCCTTTGTATAGACGTTGTGGCGGACGGACACTCAGATGAAATAGGCCCGCCAATATGCCCAATGCCCCTGCTGCGATATGATGAGAGGCTATTCCTCCCGGAACAAAAGGATCAAAACCTTCGACACCCCAAGATGGATTTACAGGTTGTACCTTTCCGGTTAGTCCATAGGGATCGGACACCCATATTCCGGGACCAAATAATCCTGTTACATGAAATGCCCCAAAACCAAAGCAAGCCACCCCTGAAAGAAATAAATGAATTCCAAAAATCTTGGGCAAGTCCAAAGAAGGTTTTCCTGTACGTTCATCACAAAAGATTTCTAAATCCCAATACACCCAATGCCAGATAGCTGCTAAAAAGCACAAGCCAGAAAACACAATATGTGCTGCAGCTACACCTTCATAACTCCAAAGACCTGGATTTGTTACAGTCCCTCCTGTTATATTCCAGCCAGCCCATGAATTTGTTATTCCTAAACGAGTCATGAAAGGTATAACGAACATACCCTGCCTCCACATTGGATCAAGAACAGGGTCAGAGGGATCAAAAACTGCTAATTCATATAGAGCCATTGAACCGGCCCAACCAGCAACAAGACCCGTATGCATGATATGGACAGAAAGCAAACGGCCGGGATCATTCAATACAACGGTATGAACACGATACCAAGGCAAACCCATGAAAATACCCCTTTCTCGACGAAAATTAGACACTATGTAACTTTATTGCACTTAAAAAAAACTATGCTATGAACTTCCTTCCCTTTTTTTTTTTGTTTTTGTGGATTCTCTAGAATTAAACGATGAATATTTGTTCTATTTTTAAAATAATTTTGTTCGTAGGAACAAATAGAAGCAGATCTATTTTATACCCGATCAGTATCAATATGCAATGGGGTGTTGAGATGAGTGAATGAATCCCTATTTTTTCATCACTCAAAGGATCCATTTGTAAAAATTGTTTATTTATTAATCTTCATTCATTCTCATTCGGTCTTTTTATTATTTTATGAACTTATCTACGTTACAAGATCTATATTATTATAAATATAAAGGCAGAAATCGTTAATAAAATCCATTATTACGCCTCCACATCAAAGTGAAATATAATATTTTATTCTGTGTAAATTAAATTAGTATGCCTGTTGGTGTTCCAAAAGTACCGTATCGACTTCCTGGAGAAGAGGATGCATCTTGGGTTGACTTATAGTGCGGCTTGTCATATCTAATGGGTTATATGGAATTTATCCCCGTTCTCTTCCCCGATCAAGATATCCTCCATTTCGCCCAAGAAAGATGAATTGAATACAAAAAATTTGGAGCGCGAAATGCAATTCAATTTCTTTTTTTTGGAGATATCCAGATTCATATTTGAAATTAGAATAATTTATGGTTGACTTGGTTTGACCAAGAAAATGAAGTATCCAGGCTCCGTTTAGAAAACCCCTATGGAATTGGTAATATATTACCGCTTAAGATTATCTTTTAGATAATAATCTCATAATCTATTGAATCAAAATCTAAATACTCAAAAGATTATTTTATTTCTATCTCGATTTATATTAAAAAAAAAAACGGATAGGTGGTATACAATATTTGTTTAATCCATACAAAAATATGATGAATACGTTGAATTCAATTTTTAGTAAGAAGGGATAAATTCAAAAAAAAAAATATTAAAAAACGTAATATTGGAGATATTTGTCCTATATGTGCAAATAGACATCGGGCAGATCTTTACTCGGAGTAGATCATCAACCTAAAAAAATTAGAGAAACCCATTTGAGAACAAGAAAATGATATCGAGATTTCGATTGGATCTCGATAAAATAATACATCAATGAAAAGTGGAGAAATTTAGTTCTTTTCTTTTTATTTTATATTCTTAAAGAAAAACAAAAGGGACTAAATTGAATCTTTCTTGAAAAAAAAAAAATAGAAGAAAAACAAGGAAGACTATAATCTATACATTGATTCTTTTTTTTTCGCAAATTAGGTTGAACCGTATGCGCAAAAAGGTGCATGTACGGTTCATAAGGGATAAAATTGGATCCTAATCAACCGACTTTATCGAGAAAGATTACTGTTTTTAGGTCAAAAGGTTGGGAGCGAGATTTCGAATCATATTATGGGTCTTATGGTTTATCTAAGTATAGAGGATAGTGACAAAGATTTGTATTTATTTATCAACTCTCCGGGCGGATATATAATATCTGGAGTAGGTATTTATGATATAATGCAAGTCGTTCAACCAGACGTACAAACAATATGTATGGGAGTAGCGGCTTCAATGGGATCTTTTATCCTCGTCGGAGGAGAAATTACCAAACGTCTGGCATTCCCTCACGCTAGGGTAATGATTCACCAACCTGCTAGTTCGTATCATGATGTCGGATCAGGAGAATATATCCTGGAAGCGGGAGAATTACTCAGAATGCGCGAAATTGTCACAGGGGTTTATGTACAACGAACAGGTAAACCTTTATGGGTTGTATCGGAAGACATGGAACGAGATGTTTTTATGTCAGCAGACGAAGCCCGAGCTTATGGAATTATTGATCTTGTAGCGGTTGATAATTAAAAATATCAAGAATTTCACAAAAATACGCGGTATTTACAGTTTTTTTTATCTTCTTGATTTTCAATTCTCAACGGGTTTGATATTTTCCATTATCATTATATCTAGAAAATAAAGTCATTCATAATAATCCGGTTAGGATGAATCTAAACCAGCCCATTATATCTATATGATTCAATATGCCAACTATTAAACAACTTATTAGAAATAAAAGACAGCCAATCAGAAATGTTACAAAATCCCCCGCGCTTCGGGGATGTCCTCAGCGTCGAGGAACATGTACTAGGGTGTATGTGCGATTCGTTTAGATCGCGGGCTGGAATAAAATAAAAATTTGTACAGTCTCGTTGATTAGTACTAGTGAATAGAATAAAATAGACGAGTCCTATTCTCTATTCTATTCATTCGATAGAAGGATTGATCATATCCTTTTATTGTGTATGTACAAAATTTATGGTTTTTGTTGGTGCAAACCCAATCAACTCAGTTTTCAATTGAAAATGAGTTAGAATTCCCCATTGGTAGTCAATGATTATACATTAAGCGGGGAAAATCTTAAAAAAAAAACGGACTAACAGGGTCAGCTATCAAGCTAATCTTCATATTGAAATACCGTTACTGTATAGGTAGATCTCGTTGTGAAAGCACTATTACTTAATAATTAATGGGTAGAGCCAAAGGGTGTGAACTGTACAAGTTCACAATAGTATTTGATTTATGAAATTAATAAAAAGGCTCCGGTGTATAGAGAAAACCTCACCGTTTGAAAAGTAACCATAGAAACGACGTAACCCACGATTTTTTTTTATTTTAATTCTAGGGAATTCACCTAAAAAAAAAAAAGAAGAATACAAAATGAAAAAAAAAATCGTGATCGGGAAGGTTATAGTAGCAAAAGCCATTGGGATTTTTATTTTATACATTGGAAGAACCCATTTGATTATTAATAGACTAGTAAACTAGTAAAGCGGAAACAAAAAAAAATAACTGAAAGAAAATAAATCAATTAGTTTTTCATCAAAGTTTCATTTATTCAATGACCAGAATTAAACGAGGATATATAGCTCATAGACGTCGAAAAAAGATGCGTTTATTTGTATCAAGTTTTCGAGGAGCTCATTCAAGACTTACTCGAACTATTTCTCAGCAGATAATAAGAGCTTTGGCTTCGGCTCATCAGGATAGAGATAGGAAAAAGAGAGATTTTCGTAGTTTGTGGATTACCCGTATAAATGCAGCAATTCGTGAAAACGGAGTATCCTATAGTTATAGTAAATTTATACATAATCTTTACAGCAAACAGTTGCTCCTGAATCGTAAAATACTTGCACAAATATCTATATTCAATAGGAATTATCTTGATAGGATTTCCAAAGAAATCTTTCAATAAGATTCAATAAGAATATAAGGAACGAGATTGTAAAGAATCCATCGGAATGTTTGAATTTTACACGAAGTTCTTGGAGAATAAACTCCGGGAAGGTAGAGTAGAAATGAATATGATCCAATCTGATGAAAAGTCGTTCAAAATCAATGAACACATTCAATAAACAAAACAATAGTTCTTTTTTTTTATTGAATTGAAAAATCAGACTATTTTTTTTTGGTTCGAAAACCTGTAGTTCTAGTAGTTGATTCCCTTCTTTTAAATTCTTTTTCATTATTAATAAAGGGTAACAAAGATAAAATACGAGCTTGTTTTATAGCAATAGTAATTAATCGTTGTTGTTTTAAAGTCAATCTATTTAGCCGTCTAGATAATATTTTTCCTTGTTCACTAATAAATCGATTAATTAAACTAATATTTCTATAATCAATTCGATCCCCCGGCTGGATCGGGGGCAACCGCCTACGAAAAGATCGTTTGGATTTCATAAAGAGTCGCTTGGATTTATCCATGGTTTTTTTTTGTATTCCTTATTATACTGCAAATCCGATTGATTTTGATCAAAAAATTATTAATGATAAATATCAATGATTAATAAGTCGGATTTGGTTTGTTTTTTTATTTCTATTAGTTTATATTTGTAGATATAAATTCAATCCAAAATAGAATATAATAAAAATATACGTTTTATTTATATATTTTTATTTATATATTCTTAATTATATTATAATTATATTATTATAATTATATTCTATTGAATATATATGATATGAATATATTTCATATTTTTTTATTTCAATTGAATTTAATTTATTTTCATAAGATATCATATATTAGAATCTAATAGTAAGAATATCATATTGGATATTCTATTATAGGATTATAGGAATATGTCATTTTGAGTATTCCTTAAAAATATAATGCACAGATGTTGGATTCGATTTATTTCTTGATCTCCCCATGAATTGTATGTTTGGAACAATAGGAACAGAATTTTCTCAATTCCAATCGATTCGGCGTATTGTGTCGATTTTTTTGAGTAATATATCTGGAAATACCCGTTGATTTTTTATCAACATCTTTTCGAGCACATTCGATACATTCCAAAATCACCCTTACCCGGACATCTTTCCCTTTAGCCATAAACCTCCTTTTGGGCTTTGATTCACGCAACTTTCCTATTTTTTTTTATTCGAAGTGAAGAAAAAAAATAGGAAAGGAACGAAAAATAGAAGTTGCGAACTTAAAATCTAATTTTGAAAGATTTTGTTGCAATCAATAGAATAATAAGAAATAATACAATGGTTTCAAACTAGATTGATTTTTTTTTTATTTTAATGCAGCAGTACAATATTGAATATTGATGTATTATATGATACTATTGCCCTATAGCCACATTTTCATTTCTGTTCTCACTTTATTATTATTATTTAATTTATTAATTTAAAAATGAAATTGGAGTCTCAACCCAATTCAAAAATTACCAAAATTTTAATCCAATTTTATTATTTCTCTTTTCAATTGAAAATTGATTTGAATGAAAAATATCGAAAGGGGTGAGCTGCAGATATTGGATTTTATCTCTAATTTGATCCACCCCTTCCCATGTCAATAACTAGAATTAAAAAAAAGGGAATGTCAACGCATCCGGGAAAAAACGATTGATCTCTATCAACAGACCTGCTAAAGAACCGAACCATAGAGTACTTAATACCGGTGCCACAGAGAGATATGTTTTTAAATCTCGCATTTAAAATCCTCCTTATTTATTGTTTAGTTTAATACATATAGGATTAGCTATACGTGGAGTTAAAGATAGCTTGTATTTTTACGAATAATTTATAATTCAGATTGAAATATAGAATAATTTGGTAGAGAAGATTTTACTTATTTCTTAAAACTAAAAAAGAGACACCCCTTTTTGTTGCCCAACATTATTTCATAAGTATAAGTACTCTTTTCTTAATATTATATGTTGATATATCATATGATAACAAACAGAAAAAATGGCAAGTGGAAAAATAAGAATATAGAAAACAACACAGAGATTCTCTACAATGACACTGTAGACCGATTGAATTTGAAAGGGATGTAGCGCAGCTTGGTAGCGCGTTTGTTTTGGGTACAAAATGTCACGGGTTCAAATCCTGTCATCCCTACTTATTACTTCTCTACAGACCTTAGAAGTAACAAGGGATCTATTGAGATCGATTCCCATCCAATTGAACATAA